AATTTTTTAAATCAAAAATGAATATTTGTGAACACTGTGAATGGCATTTGAAAATGAATAGTTCAGATAGAATAGATCTTTTGATCGATCCGGATACTTGGACTCCTATGGACGAAGACATGGTCTCTCTAGATCCCATTGAATTTCATTCAGAGGACGAACCTTATAAAGATCGTCTTGATTCTTATCAAACAAAGACGGGATTACCCGAGGCTGTTCAAACAGGCATAGGCGAACTAAATGGCATTCCCGTAGCATTTGCGGCTATGGATTTTGAGTTTATAGGGGGCAGTATGGGATCCGTAGTCGGGGAAAAAATCACCCGTTTGATTGAATATGCTACCAATCAATTTCTACCTCTTATTATAGTGTGTGCTTCCGGGGGGGCGCGTATGCAAGAAGGAAGTGTGAGCTTGATGCAAATGGCTAAGATATCGTCTGCTTTATATGATTATCAATCAAATAAAAAGTTGTTTTATGTATCAATCCTTGCATCTCCTACTACTGGTGGGGTGACGGCTAGTTTTGGTATGTTGGGCGATATCATTATTGCCGAACCCAATGCTTACATTGCATTTGCGGGTAAAAGAGTAATTGAACAAACATTGAATAAAACAGTACCCGAAGGTTCGCAAGAGACTGAATATTTATTCGAGAAGGGATTATTCGACCTAATCGTACCACGTAATCTTTTAAAAAGTGTTCTGACTGAGTTATTTAAGCTTCACGCTTTATTTCCTTTGACTAAAAATGCAAATCAAAACCAAATAGAGTGCTAAGTTCAATTATTTGTAGCAAAGGAGTAGTTAGTTTATTCGGAATTAAAGGAAATAGGAATTTTGTTTGGTGACCTAAGATCTAATTGTACAAAGACGAATAAGTTCATTTATTTAGATCTACGTTTTATTCTATATTCTCACTTAGATATAGATATATAGATACTTAGATCTATACTAACTTAGATCTATACTAAGAATTGAATTATGAATTAATAGTTATAGTTAAATAATAATGAAAATTCTTAATTATAATTATTATAAGATATCTTTTTTTATAAATAATAATAACAGGTACGAACAATAAATCGAGGTACCCATTCTATGAACCTTCCCGCTTTTTTTGTGCCTTTAGTAGGCCTAGTATTTCCGGCAATTGCAATGGCTTCTTTATATCTTCATGTTCAAGAAAACAAGATTGTTTAGACCTGATGGACCCCATCTCTTCTATTTTTTTTTTCAAAAACTTAGACTTGCATCATAACTAACAGAGATATATATTTAGCGAAATATGAGATAACATGTGATTTCTGCCGAACATAAAGACATAAAGTAAAGGACTCTTATACCTGTAGAAACATAATAATATATGGGTAAATGAATTCTAGCCGTTTTCAAATCGACCAAGATCACTAGATGGCTGAAATAAAAAGTCCTCGGATCTATATGTATAGTGGGATCATATGAAGGGTATGTTATTATTTTAGTTTAGATTAGATCTAAGTAATTTGATGAATTACTCCTAAAGGTTCACATCAAACTAGTGCTAGTTGATGAGAGTTACTTCGGAAACAAAACAAAAAAGGTAAAGTCAAATTAATTTGAGGGTTTCTCTCAATTCCAATAAAATACAATCGGATCAAGTATGAATTGGCGATCAGAACATATATGGATAGAACTTATAACGGAGTCTCGAAAAATAAGTAATTTCTGCTGGGCCTTTATCCTTTTTTTAGGTTCATTAGGATTCTTATTGGTTGGAACTTCCAGTTATCTTGGTAGAAATTTGATATCTTTTTTTCCGTCTCAGCAAATCCTTTTTTTTCCACAAGGTATCGTGATGTCTTTCTACGGAATCGCGGGTCTCTTTATTAGTTCCTATTTGTGGTGCACAATTTCCTGGAATGTAGGCAGCGGTTATGATCGATTCGATAGAAAGGAAGGCATAGTGTGCATTTTTCGGTGGGGATTTCCTGGAAAAAATCGTCGCATATTCCTCCGATTCCTTATAAAAGATATTCAGTCCATTAGAATAGAAGTTCAAGAGGGTATTTATGCCCGTCGTGTCCTTTATATGGACATCCGGGGCCAGGGGGCCATTCCCTTAACTCGTACTGATGAGAATTTGACCCCACGAGAAATTGAACAAAAAGCTGCTGAATTGGCCTATTTCTTGCGTGTACCAATTGAAGGATTTTGAAAAAAAAAATGGGAAATGGGTGCTTTGAGGGAAAAATGCAAGAATCCTCTTTTTTTCTATAACATAACCTAAGTGAAGTTTCATCAGAAGGGTCATTCGAGCCAAAGCGGGCGGAACAACTACAAAACGAAATTCTTTATTTTTGTCACTCGACGTTTTATTTTCTCCTTTCCTTTGTGTTCCTTAATAACCAACACAAAAATAACAATTAGATTTCTTAATAATGATAATTAGCCAATTTCTGGCTTGTTTTGCTACTTTGAGTATTGCAATATCTTTCCCTCAATTATTCTACTATTCCTGTCTGTGGGCAATCAGTGAATTTTTTTTTGAACTATTGGATATTGTGGATTCTTTCGTCTCAAAATTGGATTAATATTCATTACTTAAAGCGTTTCTTTCAGTCATTCATTGAAAGGAGAGAGTTGTTTCGAATTTGTCCAATTGAGATATCGGTAAACTTTATTTTTTTAGTATTTCTTCATTCGAAATGGATTGATTTGTAGTCGATTTCTCTAGTCTTTCGAGATTGAAAGACTAATCAAAAAATCACAAATAAAATAGATTGATAGGTTCCATACCTTGTATAGAACTCATGCGTGAAAGAAGGATTCGATCACATAGAGTCGACGAATGAGGTGGGTTGATTAACAATTCACAGATGAAAAAATGGCAAAAAAGAAAGCATCCACTCCTCTTGTATCTATAGTATTTTTTCCTTGGTGGCTTTCTCTCTCATTTAAAAAAAGTCTGGAATCTTGGGTTACTAATTGGTGGAATGCCGGGCAATCCGAAATTCTTTTGAATGATATTCAAGAAAGGGGTATTCTAGAAAAATTCATAGAATTAGAGGAACTCCTCGTCTTGGACGAAATGATCGAAGAATACTCGGAGACACGTCTACACAAGCTTACTCTAGGAATACAAAAAGAAACGATCCAATTAATCAAGATACACAACGAAGATCGTATCCATACGATTTTTCACTTCTCAATAAATATAATCTGTTTTGTTATTCTCAGTGGTTATTCTATTTTGGGTAATGAAGAACTTGGTATTCTTAACTCTTGGGCCCAGGAATTCCTATATAACCTAAGCGACACAGTCAAAGCTTTTTGTATTCTTTTATTAACCGATTTATGTATCGGATTCCATTCACCCCACGGTTGGGAATTACTGATTGGCTCTGTCTACAAAGATTTTGGATTTGTTCAGAATGATCAAATCATATCGGGTCTTGTTTCAACTTTTCCAGTCATTCTTGATACAGTTTTTAAATATTGGATTTTCCGTTATTTAAATCGCGTATCTCCGTCACTTGTAGTTATTTATCATTCAATGAATGACTGATAACAGATCCACTCATATTAATCTAATCCAATTCGAAGGTTTGCAACTTTGTAGTTGTACATAAACAAAGCGTTGAAAATTTATGCTTTCTATTTTTACTTTTACCCATCTTCGGGATTCATCCTATATTATTCCAGTAACCAGTAAAATTTTGATTATTCCAGTAACTAACAGAATCGTGGATAGGGAACTATACTAGCGACTTACCCCACCTATTGTAGAAATTTTGGTATCAACGATTGAACCATGGAAACTATAAATACTTTTTCTTGGATAAAGGAACAGATTACTCGATCTATTTCCGTATCGCTCATGATATATATCATAACTCAGACGGCCATTTCAAATGCATATCCCATTTTTGCACAGCAGGGTTATGAAAATCCACGAGAAGCGACGGGGCGTATTGTATGTGCGAATTGTCATTTAGCTAACAAGCCCGTGGATATTGAGGTACCGCAGGCGGTACTTCCTGATACTGTATTTGAAGCGGTTGTTCGAATTCCTTATGATATGCAACTGAAACAAGTTCTTGCTAATGGTAAAAAAGGGGGTTTGAATGTAGGGGCTGTTCTTATTTTACCGGAAGGCTTTGAATTAGCCCCCCCCGATCGTATTTCTCCCGAGATGAAGGAAAAGATAGGAAATTTGTCTTTTCAGAGCTATCGCCCTAATAAAAAAAATATTCTTGTGATAGGCCCTGTCCCCGGTCAGAAATATAGTGAAATTGCCTTTCCTATTCTTTCCCCTGACCCCGCTACTAAGAAAGATGTTCACTTCTTAAAATATCCTATATACGTAGGCGGGAACAGGGGAAGGGGTCAGATTTATCCTGACGGGAGCAAGAGTAACAATACAGTTTATAATGCTACAGCAGCGGGTATAGTAAGCAAAATCATACGAAAAGAAAAGAAGGGGGGATATGAAATAACCATAACAGACCCGGATGGACGTCAAGTGGTTGATATTATCCCCCCAGGACCAGAACTTCTTATTTCAGAGGGTGAATCCGTGAAATTTGATCAACCATTAACGAGTAATCCTAATGTGGGCGGATTTGGTCAGGGGGATACGGAAATAGTACTTCAAGATCCATTACGTGTCCAAGGCCTTTTATTCTTCTTGGCATCCGTTATTTTGGCACAAATCTTTTTGGTTCTTAAAAAGAAACAGTTCGAGAAGGTTCAATTGGCTGAAATGAATTTCTAGACTTGCGGATTTATTGACATCAAGTTTGTAAAAGGGATTTTTCGTCTTACCAGCCTTCGGCACAAGAAAGGGAATTTGCTAGACCCTCTTCTTGTGCCGAAGAGTAAAGATTCTTGATCCTCTTTTTCAAATATTCCTAGTCTTTTTTTCCAGATTTAACAGAACCTTTTTTATTTTTTACGAAACATTCTAAGTATAAGAAGTAGTGGACAAATAAAAAAACAAGAGGGGAATTCATTAACTAG